CCGTTTATGAGGCTTTTTAGTGTAATACAATAGTATCCGCTAAATAAATAGTTGTTAATAAAGAAAATACGTAAGCTTGAATAACCGCCACTGCGGCCTCTAGTAGACTTATAAAGACCATAATCAAAACAGGGAAAATATTAAAGACGCCTGCTGTGGTTAACATATTAAAGCCAAACCCAGCTAATATAGCAAATAATAAATGGCCGGCTGATAAATTTGCGGCGAGACGGACCCCTAAAGAGATAGCTCTTGATATATAACTTACTGTTTCAATTAATACTAAAAGAGGAGCTAATGCTAAGGGGGCCCCAGCTGGCATTAAAATACTTAAAAAGTTCCATTTAAATTTCCAAAGTCCACCTAAAGTTACACCTACCACAATTGAAAATGACAAGCCTAACGTAACAACCACATGAACTGTTACCGTAAAGACATAAGGGAATAACCCTAAGATATTTAAAAACACTATAAAAATAAAGAGAGTAAAAACAAAGGGGAAGTATTGGGCCCCCGAATTATCTTTTACTAACCCATGAAAGTGATCATAGATCGACTCCATAACTGTTTGCCATCGGTTAGGAATTAATCGGTTTCCCTTTAATAATATTAGAGCTACTGCCACAGCAAACATCATCATCATCGATGAGTTAGTGATGGCGATCAAATCCACTACTTTAAATTGATCGAAATAAGCCGCGCTCATCTTAGTTGTGGGCCCCAAGGGGTTAAAACGTTAGATTTTGTCCCAACTCCATAACGAAGCAGGCCCTTTATTTAAATCAGACGTTGGGGGGGCCCCAGTCCAACCTGCCCCGATTGATCTTCTGATTAAAAAATTAGTTTTTATGGCTGGTAAAACTGAAACGACTAAAAAGGAGAATAATAAAAATAAAGCAATTAAAGTTCACGTGTATTGGGTTAAATAAGTAACCGTCTCCAATTGAGGCATCTTTATTCTTTTATTTTTGTAACTTAACCCCTAAGCCAATTAAGAGATTTGATAGCGATTGTTCCCTTTATTCGATAATAGGCCACCATAATAGCTAAGCCAATAGAAGATTCTGCCGCGGCTACCGTTAATATCATAATTGTAAAAACTTGCTCGATTAAAGCATCCGTTATCATAGAATTTATTAAGAACAAAAAAGAAGCGGCTAATAAAATTAATTCTATTGACATTAGCATAATTATAAGATGCCCCCTATTCAGCACAATCCCTAACACTCCTAATAATAATAATAAAATAGCTACTATCATATACTTGTAATACATCTTTAATCTATGTCTTCATCTGTGGTAACTTTACCCCTCGCTAATCTTCCTACAGGATGTGCCCAAGATGGTTTATTCAGTTGTTGTATATCAAGGGGGCACTCTCCTTTATGATCAGAATACATATTGCTATCACCATATCCTGTATTTTTAAGGTTAGGAAACGAGTTAAAAATTTATTTGGCATCCTTTTTATTTACTCTTTAATTTAAGATAATGGTCCTCATAAGTGACAATTACAAAATTATTATATACTTGGATAGCACCTATAGGGTCTGTGTCTCCTGTAATTTCCTTCAAAGTTAATTCAGCACCTAGTAATAATTCTTTGTCCTCCGCAATTTTATTAGAAAGAGTAAAGAAAGGTTCATGAGCCCACTTACTTAACAAACTAACCAAGTTGGCTGTGTCCCTAACTTCGTTAGCATCAGAGGGGGATAACTGGTTTATTATTGCTGGAACTTCCCTCTGAGATATAACCACTCTGTCAATGGGTGCAGAACAACTGTTCATTAAATCAACTGAATCTTGAAGGTTTGTTATAAAAGGAGACTTATTAAAGAGCTGTGCTTTCGCAGCTTTAAACAACACACTTTGAAAATTAGGTTGGAGTAAGTAATCCCGGGGTAGTTGATGTAATTCCCAAGCCTTATAAGCTAAACTTTTATTTCACTGTAGTGGGTCGGTATCAGAGTATTGCCCCCCCTCCTTAAAGGGAAACAACTATAAACAAAAGGTAATTCATTATAAGTATGAGACATAGGAGGAGATGGTTGTACCCACTCTAAAGAAGACCAACTAGCTCCCGTGTTCTCTACCCAACCAATAAATTTAATCTCTCGAACATAAGCATCGTATACTATATACACAAACCAAATAACACCCACAATTGATATAGTTGAACCTAAGGAGCTAACTAAATTTCAACCTGCGAAACCATCAATAAAGTCAGAGTATCGTCTTGGGAATCCAGCTAAGCCTAAGAAATGCTGAGGGAAAAATGTTAGATTAACCCCTATAAACATTATCCAGAAGTGGATTTTACCATAAAGCTCATTGTAGCAATAGCCCGTAATTTTCCCAAACCAAAAATAGAACCCACCAAAAATGGCAAAAACAGCCCCCATTGATAGGACATAATGGAAATGAGCCACTACATAATAAGTATCATGTAAAACAACGTCTAAAGAACTATTAGCTAAAATTACCCCGGTTAGACCTCCTATTGTAAATAGGAAAACAAAGCCTATGGCCCAAAGCATAGGTGTGTCTAATCTTACGGCTCCACCATAAATAGTAGCCAGCCAACTAAACACCTTAATTCCAGTTGGAACAGCTATAATCATTGTGGCGGCAGTAAAGTAAGCTCTTGTGTCAACATCCATCCCACTAATGTGTTTGAAAGACTTTATTATTAAGAGTATTTCGACCAAAGCTTTCACCATGGTTCGGACTGTACCTTAATCCCGATTTATAATTAATTGATTCTAATGCCTTACACCACTTCAAAAAACCAACCCATTTTTTAGATCGTAAAGAATACTTTTTGAAGGGGTACATGGCACGAATTAAGTCTTCTTTTTCTTGTATCTTTCACTTAAAAGTATTTCCTTTATCATTTTTTCTTACTTTTCCCCCGAATCTTTCCAAAAATGGCCCTAAAACAACCCCCTTTACTTGTGATATGATTAAAGAGAGACTCACGTTTTTCTTTTGGAAGGTTTTTGAGTTATGATAAAAAGAAACAAGAAACACACCATTCCCCTCTACTAGCCCAGCAAATCTAGCTCCTTTGCTTGAACATTTTAACGGAAAAATATTAATTAAAAGTTTCTTGTTTGCAACATAATATTTTGGAATTGTTAAAAGTTTAACGTGACCAAGCCCTAATAAACCTTTTATGTAGTAGAGAACCTGAATATTTCTAAGGGAACAAGAAATAGAAAGAGAGAGCCTTTCTATATTATAAGATTTTCGAGCTACATTTAAGCAACTTTTAGCTTCAATTAACCCAATTAACCATTGTCAGCATCTCTCGCATGCAGTCTCTGAGGATCTTAAAACCTGAGTAGTTGTAGTAAACATCTTTATTCCAATTTTTATTTCCGGCTGGGAGACCTTGTAAAATAAGATTTTGCTATCTTAACCTTAGATGAGCACTTATTTTAAAGAGGGTTTTTCCAGCATATAGCGAGATAATAAACAAAAACATTACTGTCTCTGACGGCTGTGATCTACCGTAAACATGTGATGTGCCCACACAATAAAGCCTAATATTCCAATAGATAACATAGCATATACCATGCCCAAATATCCAAAAATTTGATTTTTAGCAGAAAAAGTTGGTATAATTTGAGAAATCATACCAAACCCTGGTAGAATTAAAATATAAACCTCCGGATGCCCAAAGAACCAAAATAAATGTTGGAATAAAATAGGGTCCCCACCTCCAGCTGGATCAAAGAAAGTTGTATTAAAATTTCTATCTGTTAAAAGCATAGTAATAGCACCAGCTAAAACAGGTAAGGAGAGCAACAATAAAAAGGCAGTGATTAAAATAGACCATACAAATAATGGGAGCCTGTCCATTGTCATTCCTGGGGCTCTCATATTAAATATAGTTGTTATGAAATTCATTGCCCCTAAAATAGAAGAAGCACCCGCTAGATGGAGACTAAAAATGGCCATGTCAACCGCCCCTCCTGAATGCGTTTGAATACTGGATAAAGGAGGATAAACTGTCCACCCTGTTCCCACCCCTTGTTCCACGAAAGCAGAGCCTAATAATAATACAAGTGCAGGGGGAAGTAACCAAAAACTAATATTGTTTAATCGAGGGAAGGCCATATCGGGAGCACCAATATATAGGGGCACCAATCAATTTCCAAACCCCCCTATCATAACGGGCATTACTAAAAAGAAAATCATAATAAAAGCATGAGCTGTTACTATGACATTGTAGAGGTGGTCATCCCCTAACATAGTACCAGGGGCGGATAGTTCCAATCTTATTAGCATGCTTAAAGCTGTGCCTATCATTCCAGAACCTATTCCAAAAACTAAGTACAATGTTCCGATATCTTTATGATTAGTAGAAAATACTCAACGAGTTAAAAATTTATTATCCATCTTTTAAGGATAAACCTATACTTAATATGGTTGTGCCTGTGTAAGCCATAAAAAAAATAAATTATAGTGAAGCCTTCTAGCTTCCCCACCAATATATGCAAATATATAAAAATAACCACACCACGTCTACAAAGTGCCAATACCAACTAGCAGCCTCAAACCCGAGATGGTGGTGACGAGTAAACTGATGATAGACTAACCTGGCTAAACAAACTGTTAAGAACGTTGTACCTATAATGACATGTAAACCATGGAAGCCTGTAGCTACGAAGAAAGTAGAACCATAAACCGAATCTGAAATAGCAAAAGGAGCTTCGTAATACTCCATTGCTTGTAGGCCTGTAAATATAACCCCCAAAATAACAGTAGCAGTTAAACCATTAATGGCCTCAGTTTTTTCCCCGCTAATTAAAGCATGGTGCGCCCAAGTGACGGTCGCCCCCGAACTTAAAAGAACGGCTGTGTTTAAGAGAGGTACTGAAAAAGGGTTTAATGGATCTATCCCTTGGGGTGGCCAAACGGCGCCTAACTCTATATTTGGGGCAATACTACTATGAAAGAAAGCCCAGAAGAAAGAAAAGAAAAACAAGACTTCAGAAAGGATAAATAAGAGCATTCCATATTTTAAACCTTGTTTTACAACTATAGTATGAAGACCTTGGAAAGTTGCCTCTCTTATGACATCTCTCCACCAAACTATCATAGTCAAGCTAAGGGTTATAGCTCCCATCGATAAAACTCAAGTTTGACTATAATGAAAATATACGACACTTCCTACAGTTATAAAAAAAGCTCCGCAAGCCCCTACGTAAGGCCAAGGGCTGGGGTCTACAAGATGATAAGGATGATAAACAGTAGATTTCATTTACTTACTTTTTTTACTAACCTTATATATTTAATTCTTATTCAAGGGGCCCCTTAATAGGGCTCCTGCATAATTATAGTCTTACATAAACAGTTCGATATAAATTTCACACTTAAGGGGCCATCAGTGATTAATTATTAACCTCCTATTAGGAGACTAATTAATCGATCGTAACTTGTAAAAATAAGAGGATCGCTAATTCTTCGATCCTTTCGTACTAGAAGATAATTATATCGATGTTTCTTCATATTGTAGATAGAAACCAAACTGTGTTGCCACGTTTTTAACTCAAATCATGTACGGCTTTTATGGACGAACAGACCAACCCTTGGGGGCGGCTGCACCCCAGGGTGCCGCAATTCAACATCGAGGTCGCAAACATCGTCGTCAATAAACTCTCTAACGATATTACGCTGTTATCCCCATGGTAGCTTTTATTCGTTGATCGTCAACTATTCCACTCTAAGATGACGGGTCACTATAACCCACATCCTTAAGGATGTGTCTGCTCGGGATGTCCCCCTTGCAGTCAGGCCTCTAGCTATTAACTACGGACCTTAAGCTCACCTTCGTTACCTTTTAAAAGGTGGTCGCCCCAACCAAACTATCTAACTTACATTCTCCCTATAAGGTTAGTTCTCTTAAAATAAAAGAGTGGTGTCTCATTAACCAAAAACAGATCCCACATTATCTAAACTTTTTATTTAAGTTATTCGAGCCATATAAGTCTTTAGTAAAGCTCAATGGGGACTTTTCGTCTTACAATATGGACGTAGCATCTTCACTACGAATTCAATTTCATGGAGAGTCCTCTTAAGACAGGGGGGCCCTCGTGATGCCATTCATACCGGCCAACAATTAATTGGCTATTGATTACGCTACATTATCACGGTCAGTGTTACCGCGGCCATTCAATTGCCCTTATAAAATTGACTTTAGCCAACCTTTTCAGGTACAACCATTGGGCAGGCTTCACCCTCCATACTTCAGCGTTTAGCCTTAGCAGAGAGCTATGTTTTTGGTAAACAGTCGAGGCCCAAAATTTGCCGAGTTCCTTAAGAGAAGTTTTCCCCTCACTTCACCCCACTTGCGTTAGACTAGTACAGTAATAATTTATAAATTTTTCCTGGCACTTCGTGCACTTTTATAAGACCTATCGACGTAACCAAAAGATTACTATCTTAAGGGCTGTTTGGCCCAATTAATAATTGAAGCCTTGGGGGAGTGATCCTATGATTTTTTACTCATGTTCGCATTATCACTTCTGATAATTAGGCTTTCGCCGAACCAATATTACAGTCCGTTCTGCTACCGAATAAAGAGTTTTCTTCATTCTCAAAGTTTCAGCTCAATTTTAGCCACCATAATTTTAGAGATAGAAGAATTTTTTAAGTGAACTTTTACGTCATCTTTCAAAGATGGCTGGCTCCAAGCCTACTTCCTTATTGTCTAAATTCCACATCCCTTTTACACTTAATATAGGTTTTGATTTATGACTTTAACTTTTGATTGGGGCTTTCCCCTTTTGACAATTGGCCTTATCGCTCACTGTCTGTCTGCCCAACTTAATTTTTTACCTTCAGAGTTAATTCCTCTTCGAGCAACTGAACTTTAACATGTAAAATTAAGTTTTTGGACGCACTACTTCAATAGTTTTCGCAGAAAACCAGCTATCTCCAAGTTTGATTAGTCTTTCACCCCTAGCCGCAAGTCATCCGAGATTTTTGCTACAACCAACGGTTCGTTCCTATAAACTGCTCAAGGCTAGATCACTTGGTTTCGGGTAATTTAACTTAAAAAGAAATAATTCTCTTGATTTCACTACACCTTCGTCTCTGAGCTTAAGTTTGCTAAATTTTTACTTGCGAACCCATTATACAAAAGGTACGACATATTATGTCTGCTTTAGGGGACTTATTTTAAGGTCTTTTCAAGTCTCTTTCAGCCTTCCTTCACAGTACTTTCTCTTTCGGTGTGCCCTAACACTTAGTCTTAGATGTGTAGACACCTATCTTCCACTACTAACTCATAAAGACTTTTCCGCTTTCGCTCGCCGCTACTTACGGAAACTCGTTTGATTTTCTCTATGCCAATTGGCCCTGGTACTTAAATGTTTTAGTTTCCAGTTTATCCCCCTGCGTTCCCGCGAAGATATGCGAGTTCAAAATTTCTCCCTCGTATTTTCGGCCCTTCCGTCTTATTAGTGCACCCTAGCTTGCCATTCGTCCCTTTTTTAACTTAATTAATTGTAGAGGCAGGAATTGAACCTGCATCTCCAGATGATGAGCCTGGTGACTTACCGTTAGTCCACCCTACAGGATTTATTGATCATTTATGACCCCTTAAATGAGCTACTTTTAACTAAAGAGCAAGAAATTTTTAAAAAATTAACTAATTAAACTTACCCCCCTTAGGAAATAAAAGACGATTTTCAAGATAACCTAACAGAGGGCTTAATACTAAAAAGTAAGCAAAATAAAAGATAGAAGCTAATTGTCCCACTAAAATAAAGGGCTCTTCAACGGGCTGAGATCCTATCCAAGTAAGGAGTAAAAAATCCGCCACTAAAAACCAAAAGGCAAATCGAGCCAGTGGTCGAAAAGTTAACCCCCTTAGTCGACTGGTATGAGTCCAAGGGAGTATAAATAATATAAGAAGACTACCAAACATAGCTACCACTCCTCCCAATTTATTAGGGATAGAGCGTAAAATAGCATAAGCAAATAAAAAGTACCATTCTGGTTGAATATGTACTGGAGTTACTAAAGGGTTGGCTTGAATAAAATTCTCAGGATCCCCTAATAAATTAGGGGCCAAGTAAACTAAGGAGCAAAAAAACAGCACAAATGCCACCACACCATACCAATCCTTTGATGTGTAGTAAACATGAAAGGGGACTTTATCCAGGTCTGATCTTACTCCGATGGGATTATTAGAACCATCTACATGTAAACAAATCAAATGAACAACTCCTAAGGCCGCTAAAAGAAAAGGAAAGAGATAATGAAGGCTAAAGAAACGATTAAGTGTTGCATTAGATACACTAAATCCCCCCCACACCCATTGAACAATATCTGTTCCTATATAAGGGATAGCAGACAACAAGTTGGTAATAACTGTCGCGCCTCAAAAAGACATTTGTCCCCAAGGTAAAACATATCCAATAAAGGCCGTCGCCATTGTCAATATAAATATTACAACACCAACATTCCAAACTTCAATTTTAGAATAGCTTCCATAATAAATTCCTCGGCCAATATGAAAATAAAGACATAGGAAAAACATGGAGGCCCCATTAGCATGAAAGTACCTTAATAAAAACCCATAATTAACATCACGCATAATATGATCAACGGAGGCAAAAGCTAAGCTTACATCCGCGCAATAATGCATCGCCAAAAATATTCCTGTGGCGATTTGTACAACTAAACACACCCCCAATAAAGACCCAAAGTTCCACATATAGCTAAGATTGGCGGGGGCCGGTAAATCAATAATTATTCCATTAACAATAGATAAGATGGGATTTTGTTTTCTTAATTGCACCATGGGCTGGCTAGATCAAAAGATCAAGCCCACCATAAACTGAAATATTTTTCTTAATCTAAATTAAAATTGAGCACGACTAGTTTGAGCGAAAATATCTTGTCTTTTAGCCGTAGGGCCAATTTCTGTCCCAATCTCTTGGGTAAGCACTATTGCCCCAATCATGGCCACTAACAATATAAAGCTAACTAAAATAAAAAGGTAATAACAATCAGTATATAATATTCGCCCAATTGCTTCAATATTATGATATTTTTTTAAAAACCAAGAATTGGCTAAATCCCACGCGCCCAACATGCCTCTATAAACATAAGGGCCGCCCATAATGAGCCAACTAGAAGCAATCGCCTCAAAAAAAAGGGTACCAACGGCCAGTCCTATTGGAACATAATTTGTCATGTCTGCTTCCCCCCCCTGTCGAAAGGCTGGAGTAAAATCTGTTAAATTTAACATCATTATTACAAACAAAAATAAGATGGCTATTGCCCCCACATATATTATTATAAACATTAAAGCAATAAAATCTACCCCCAGTAAGATAAAGAGGGCAGCAGAGCTTATAAAGGCAACTACTAGCCAAAAGACTGAATGAACAGGATTAAGCGCAGATATTACCATTATTCCAGAGGCAACAACCCCAAATGATAGGATAAAAAAGTACATTGTAATCATTTGGCTAAGCCCCACCAGGGTTAAACATTATAGCATTTTTTACAGGATCTATAATTAGAGAAGGCAGCACCCCTAAGATGAAGATTAGTACCACCAAAGGTGATATAGCTAAAAACTCACGTCTGTTTAAATCTCTTGTAAAGAGTAGATAATTTGAGGCGGCCCCAAAACTAACACGATTGTACAGATAAAGAGAATAGGCGGCCGACCAAACCATCCCAGTGGCAGCTAATACACCAATCACTAAATTATATTCAAAAACAGCTAACAATGAAAAAAATTCTGCAACAAAATTACAACTAAGCGGAATAGCCATGTTAGTTAATGTTAAAACTAAAAATATACTAACAAATATGGGCATGGAAAAAGTTATCCCGCGGTAGTATTTTATAAGACGGGTGTGATGGCGTTCATATAAATAAGTTACAGCAATGAAAAGAGCTGAACTTACAAGACCATGCGCTAGCATCATAAAGACAGCAGCCACTAGCCCCTCAACTGTATGAGTAAATAAACCCAAGGTTACAAGTCCCATGTGTGCCACCGAAGAATAAGCAATAAGTCTCTTTAGGTCAACTTGACGACAAGTTGTTAAGCTTCCATAAATTATTGCTATAATACTTAACATAATAATAAAAGGGGCAAAATACTCAGTAGCCACCGGTAAAATTGGCCAAGTAAATCTTAAGAACCCGTACCCCCCCAGTTTTAATAAAATTCCGGCTAAAATAACCGAGCCTGACACTGGGGCCTCCACATGTGCTTGAGGTAACCATATATGAAATGGGACCTGAGGAATTTTAACTGCCAAACTTAAAAAGAACCCTGCAAAAATCCATTTTTGAGTGGAGCTGGGTAATTCTATGTTTAATAGGGCCTGATAGTCGGTGGTGCCTACACTACTGTATAATTGAAATATCCCTAAAAGCATAAATACGGACCCAACAAAAGTGTAAAAAAAGAAATAGTAAGAGGCTCGGACTTTTTCTTCTCTCGAGCCCCACACCCCAATTAAAAGAAACATGGGGATTAATATCCCTTCGAATAATATATAAAACAATAACAGATCTAACGCTGAAAAAACCCCCATTAGTAATACTTCTAAAAATAAAAGGCACAATAAAAATTCTTTTAATAAAAATTTTATTGAGTTTCAACTAATTAAAATGCATATGGGGGTTAATAGCGCAGTTAAAATTAAAAAAAATAAAGAAATTCCGTCAACAGCTAAAAAAAGGGGGCCCCATTTAAAATTTAAAGCTGGGGGGACTATCCACTCTGTTTGATTTATGGTTTGAAATTGGCCCTCTATATCAAAGGCCGCCCATAAAATTAAAGTGGCAGCCAAGGTTGCTAAAGACCACTCTAGACCGACTCTCTTTAACTTTACATTATTATCTCTCGGAATTCTCATTACGTTAATTATTCCCAAAAAAAGTAAAAGGAAAATTAAACTTAAGGTTTTAGCTGCCATTTGTTCTCGAGTTCTCTATATAATATTACTTGTCTACGTAATACATGTTTCATAAATCCCTTCTTAGGTAAATAAAATATTCTCTGCATTAGATCGTGGGGAAGATCAGCTTTTTGAGCGGGGCCCGTAGAAGTTATTTTATCAACATCCAGCCTTATACACTCATTATGGGAAGAAAAGAGTGCACAATTCTTATATAAGTGAACACCGCATAGTTCACCTTTGTTCCAAAAAATATTTTGGATGTTATTTTCTATAGAGGCTAAGGGGGCCAAGTGGCCCCCAAAAAAGTTAAATGAACATAAGAGAGGCTCACATTTTCAACCGCTTAAAATATCTTTTAAATTATCATGTACCTGGATCGATAATCCCCACCGGCACGTTTCCCCTAGCTTCTCAATTAAAGGCTCTATTTCCATTTCAGCCAGAACGGCCCGACAGGGGTACCCTAGGGTGTGCCCTTTCTCTACTATACTAGATGCCAGATTTTCATAAGGAGATAAGTAATTGCCTTCTACTAAAGCCACTAGACCAGCCGAGGAGAGCCAGCTTGGTCTAGCCCAAGTCTCTTGAGGAAGGGTATATGTGGGCTCAGCCACTTCGATAGTTAGGGCGTAGCACGTAGGGAGTGCTTTTAACACTACTCACAAACCCCAAGTCCCTATTATCATTGCCCACCATAAAATGAAGGCTAAGTTACAAATTAATTTTAATCAAGGAGAACCTTTAACTTTTTTAGAAGAGGCCACCCTAAATATTATAATAAAAAAGAGAATCAAGATAGTTGAGTAATAATTATCTTTCTCATTTATACTAAACTCTCTTGGAGCACCCAACTAATATATTTATCTAAAGAGGCTGCTTCAATTACTATGGGCATAAAGGAATGATTAGCCCCACAAATTTCCGAGCATTGGCCATAAAAAATACCAGGTCTTTTTATAAAAACCCCAGTTTGATTTAATCGACCTGGAACCGCATCCATTTTAACGGCTAGTGCCGGGACGGCAAATGAATGTAACACATCGGCCCCAGTTACTAAAACTCTCACATGTGTGTTTATGGGGACAACTAGTCTATTATCCACCTCTAATAATCTAAAATCACCGTTTTTTAAATCAGAAGTGGGCACCATATAGGAGTCAAATTCTAAAGTTTCTGTTTGATAATCTGAGTACTCATAGGACCAATACCACTGATGGCCGATAGCTTTAATAGTTAAAGCGGGGTCCATTACTTCATCCATTAAGTACAATAGTTTTAAAGAAGGCAATGCAATAAGAATTAAAATTAGAGCCGGAACAATAGTTCAAATTATTTCTAATAAAGTTCCATCAACTAAATATCTATGGTAAGCTCTACCACTTAGGGCTTTTACAATTAACCATAGAACTGTTGTAATAATAATAATTAATATAAACATAACTTGATCATGAAAAAAAATTATCTCTTCCATCACCGGGTGGGCAGCGTCTTGAAAACCTAATTGCCACGGCTCCGGCAGATCATAGCTAAATTGGTTAATAATTAATCAATGATTCAATAAAATTTCCATTACTCTAAGTGTGGGGGTTAAACCCCCCTGAATTTTTATGGGCCCCTTCTCTTAAGGGGGGTTTCCCAAAAGGCAGATCGTTTCAAAGTAGTCTCTCAAAAGGCAGAGGAGTCATTAAGATCGAATAGAAACTCTTCAGAAAGATAATAAGGGACCTTTCCATCAAAAAAATATATGGGGGGGGTGTCTGCTTGGTTATCTAAGGCGCGCTCTAATCCAACTAAATCACCGCTTTTAAAAGCTCGTATCCCCTCAATGCTATAGTTTATGAGCTCAGCAGGAGCTCCCTGTGTAATTTGAGTGCGTAGATTATTAACCAGCAGCCTCTTTGTCAGAAGGGTGCGTTTTTCCTCTACAACCGCAGCGCTCTCTGTTTGCGATAACTCAGCTAGCCTGTGGATTATAGAGTCCCTACATTCTGATAATGGTATACAATTATCCATAGAATCATAAGAAATATTTATTAAGCCTTCACATGCATGGGGCTCAGAAGTAAATAGGCAAAGCATGGCACTAAACAATATTAAAATAATAAGGATTATATTTTTCTTCACCTTTTTCATATATTTATATATATATATTAGATCATAGGTTATTTGTTGTATGCCCTTAGCAAGGAAAGGTTCCCCTTCCCTCACCATGTTACGACTTGCTTTACCTCGTAGGCCTTCGTAACCACCAAAAGCGTCCAAAGAACCATTCTAAGTAAAGACGACGGGCAATTTGTGCTAACACTTGTACCAATTCACCGGAACGCTCTACTTTCCGATTACTATTAAATCCAACTTCCAGTCGTTTTACAGCGACCTTCCGAACTCTTACTTTAGAGGCTTACCTCTCAAGTCTCTCATTATATAAGAAAATGTAGCGCATAAATCCCCCAACATTCGGATCATAAGACCTGACTTCCTTCAGGCAAACGCCCGGATTGGGTCCCTTTTAGTTTAACACAGGGACTTACGACGGCCATGCAATACCGGTCATAGATTCAAGCTGGGGTAAGGTAACACGCGGACCATCGAATTAAACTACACGCTCCTCTAATCGAAGTAGTGAACAGCCAAAGTTTTTGAATTTTAATCTTGCGATCGTACTACTCAGGCGGAAGATTTTACCTTTCGGGCCTGCTAAACATAATCTTCAAAGTTTACAGAGTGGACTACCAGGGTCTCTAATCCTGTTTGCTCCCCACTCTCTCATGTTTCAGCCTATTTTGTGGTAAATAGTTTTAACCTTAGGTGTTCTATTTTCTATCTTCACATTTTACCGCTCCAGAAAAATTCCATTTACCTTCTTAGATAATTTCTTGGCCTACACATCCTCTACGCCTTTTTACTTATAAAGACCAGCCCTTAAGTTTAACCGCGTCAGCTGGCACTTAATTTGACGGGCTCAATTAAATGTGTCCTCTCTGTGTCATACTTTCGTGCATTGCACAAGATTCTCTACTGCTGCCTCTATGTGAGCCTTCCCCTTGTTTCAGTGAAAGTGTGGCTTCAATCAAGCTACCCATCTTCAGCAAAGTGGTCTTTTACACCACCTTCTACTTAATAAGACTCCAGCCCAGCACCTTGGATTCCAGATTTACTCACCTGTCTGCATGAGTTGTCTTTAAAGACACATACTAGCATGTATCAAAAGGGCCACTTGCCTTCTATATTCCCCAAAATCAAAGGACTCATTTTACTTATTTTCTAATATTAAGCGCCAATTTTAGACTACATTTTTTAGAATAATCCCACCGTAGCTCAATGAGCCAATTGCAATAATAGATTAGGGCAAATTATCATAAATACCATTAAGTAAAAACTAGCCCCAATTAATAGAGATTTCCTAAAATTTATTCTTTTTTTTTCTCTAAGGGTTTTTAAACCTACTAAGAAAAAAGAGTCCCCTTGAAAATAAATAATTTTTACTATTCTAACATAATATACCCCAGCCACTACGGAACAAACCACAGCTAAAATTGAAACTAAGTAATACTCATAGGTTATCCCAGACAATAAAATTCACCATTTGCTAAAAAATCCAATTAAAGGAGGGATCCCGGCAATAGAAAGAAAAGTTAAAGCCAATGTTATAGCTAAGGTCGGCTCTTTTCTTGAAAGACCACTGAATTCCACAATTAGATTTTTTAAGCCCCCTAAAGCCAATACCATAGCAAAGGCACAAACAGACATAATAACATATAAAATCATATATATTAAACTAGCTTGTACACTTTCAAAGGTTCCAATCTCTATGCCCCAAAGAACAAAACCCATATGTGCAATACCACTGTAGGCTAATAGTCGTTTAATTTTAGTTTGATTTAAAGCGCCCACTGCACCCACTACCATTGAAAATATAGTCGCAATTAATAGTACATTAGCTACCGGCCCAATTGAAACTAAAATAGAAAACACTCCAACTTTGGGCACTGTAGCTAATAAAGCCGTGGTTGTAGTAGAGGCTCCATCGTAAACATCTGGAGCCCACATATGAAAGGGGGCCGCGGATAATTTAAATAATAATGCCCCTGTAATTAAAAGGCTTCCTATGGGAGGAATCACCCCAGAGGGGTCAAGAACTGGGCCTCCCCCTTGATTTAAAACAAGATCTATACATGGGATACTACCACTCCCTGTTAATCCGCATAAGAGAGCACATCCAAATAAAAAAAAACCTGAGGCAAGCGCCCCTAAGACAAAATATTTTAACCCAGCTTCAGCACTATATCCAGACTCTCTTTTTTGAGCAACTAATATTAAAAGAGAAAGAGTTGGTAATTCAATAGCCAAATAAACTGATAACCAATTACTGGCAGAAACCAAAAGAATACTCCCCCAAGCTACCATTAAAACTAGGACTGGGGTAACCTCTTCCCCCGTGGAGGGGGGGGCCATCAACAAAATTGATAGACTCCCTATAAGAATTACTACTTTAGTAGTTACAATTCAACTATTTATGGTTAAAAACCCATTTTGCCAAGGAAGGAAAAAATCAATACTTGCTCAACAACTTATAAATAACAATACTAGGAGGGATATTTTTAAAGTAGGATTATTTACACTATAAATAATTAATATTAAAATAATTATACTCAAACAAAAAGCTTCATTCATCGACCTTATCTTAAGATTACTGACTCTCGGGCCACATAAATGTGACCTACGAGAGCTTGAGAACAGAGCAGAGGACGGGGGGTGAAGGACTTGAACCCCCACACTTAGCTTTGAAGGCTAACGGTCTACCTTAACCTAACCCCCCGTCCTCTAAGGGGGGAGGTTAAAATTGTGGTATGTATATATTAGATTATAGGTTAACCCCCAAAGGGGGGAGGTTAAAATTGTGATATGTATATATTAAATTATAGGTTATATTATCATAAGGTTATTGTCATAAAAGATCCACGGCCTCATCCTCAGAAGAGGAGCCAAAACCGGTTGGTATCACCCCTGCTGTTTTTAGAAGGCCCTCCATATCTACGAGAGACACATCATTCTCAACGGCCCAATCTATTATTCCCAGGCACACTTTATCATATGTTTCCTCCGAGGCAGGGGGCCACGAGAAATAATCCATTATATCAAAGCCATGAAGCGTCACAGTGTGTTCTAAATAATAAGCAAGCCCCAGATGATTCTGTAGCGTTACCACATCGGGGGGGTTCTGACTAGCTATACTCTCTTCTAATGCTGCAATCAGCACGTCCTCTGCTTCTGAAGCCAGCATAACACTTCCACAAAGGAGGACCAGAGCGATGAAAAAGCCCAAAGCATAAGTAGTAATTAGACCTGATTGTATCTTACTCAACCCCTGAGTAAGCGTAATTACGAATTTAGAAATTTCTTGGGGGCCTATTAACTCTACTATCCCTTTATCAAGGGCGCGGTATGTTATTAGATGCCCCAGCCTCCACACATTCTGAACCAAAAAATGATTTATAATATAATTAAACTGCCAAGCAGAATACAAAAAGGTGTAACCCGCAAGGCCAACCGGCGAGGTTGGTGCATTAAAGATTCGTGAAGAATAATGATAAAGAACTACAGCCGCTCCCGCCCCAAAAAGACTAAAGATTACAGGCATTAGCTTAATAGAAGTGGGAATAATAGGAGAAAAGGTGATTTGGAATGACCAAATAATTTCTTTAGTTAAATAGCCTACAAAAATGCTTCCCAGAGCCAATAAAATTAGAGGCAAGGTTAAATTTCAAGAACCCTCATGGGCATCTGAAAAAATCTCCTTTTTGGTATTAGTGTTTGATATGAAAGTAAGGTATACTAATCGAAGGGAATAGGCGGCTGTTAATAGGGCAGAAAAAACCCCCAACCAATGAGCGAAGGCTAAATAATATTGATCGTAAGCTAATTCCAAAATTAAATCTTTAGAATAAAACCCCGTCAGATAAGGAAACCCCATTAAAGACAGAGAGCCAATAACCACCATAGTATAAGAAAAGGGAATCGATTTTATAAGACCCCCCATTTTTCTCATATCTTGTTCATCGGCTAAAGCATGAATCACAGACCCCGCGCTTAAGAATAATAGGGCTTTAAAAAAAGCATGGTTCATTAAATGAAATAGACTTATAGAATATTGGGAAAGCCCACAGGCCATTACCATATACCCCAATTGACTACAGGTCGAATAAGCTATAACTTTTTTCAAGTCATTTTGTACTAGGCCAACTGTAGCGGCCATAAATGCCGTAAGAGATCCAACAATAGTAACAACCATTAAAGCCATAGGGGCTTGTTCTAATAAAGGGGACGATCTAATTAGTAAAAAAACGCCTGCAGTAACCATGGTAGCAGCATGAATCAAGGCAGACACCGGAGTTGGCTTAATAATTATTGCACCACCCCCTGGGGGTGGTGCCGACACTTTCGTGTCGGCATGGACTTTCTCTTCCACTTTTTTACTTGCTCACTCTAAGATTGATTATATCATTAGACAAGTGTAATATTTTGAAAAATTTTGTCTTATCATCATAATCAAAAGATTTATTCTCATTCTAAACCACCTTTTAGTCATTCATAAACCAACCCTAATGTTAGAATGGCTAAAAATACAACCATGGTTCAATAACCAAAAGGAAAAATTTGATTGTAAACAACGCACCAAGGAAAAAGAAAAGAAATTTCTAAATCAAAAATAAGAAAAAGGATACCAATTAAAAAAAACCGAATAGAAAAGGGCCGCCCTGGGGCCCCAAAGGGATCAAATCCACATTCATAAGCTGACACTTTCTCTCGATCCGGTTGTTTTTCCCCTAAAATATAAGAAGCGCCAGAAATAATCGCGGAAAGAACTACGCTGAAAATTAATAAAATTAAAATACCATAAAACTCAGTACACATTTACAATTAGCTGGGGGGTAGCCCATTTAACCCAAATAAGAGGCTAGCCACTAAAATTACAAAAGCCAAACTTAGGGGTAAATAAGATTTCCATAATAGGGCCATTAATTGGTCGTATCGCATTCTAGGGAAAGAGGCTCTTACTCAAACAAAAAGTAAAATTATAAAAGAGGTCTTAAAACCAAACCAAGCCGGCCCGCCTTTTATAAATACAATAGGAGACAACCACCCTCCAAAAAATAAAATTGTAGTTAAACAACTCATTAATATTATATGAGCATATTCTGCAAGAAAGAATAAAGCAAAAGACATAGAAGCATACTCTACATTATAGCCCGATACTAACTCAGACTCTCCCTCTGTTAAATCAAAAGGGGCTCGATTAGTCTCAGCTAACGCCGAAGCAAAAAACATCATGGCCGCAGGAAATAGAGGAAAAAAAAACCAAATACCACTACTTTGGGTTAAAACTATTTCAGTTATATTCAAAGAGCCCACGCACAATATAACTGTGATTATTATTAATCCAATTGAAACTTCATAGCTAATCATCTGAGCAGCGGCTCTAATAGCCCCTAAAAAAGCATACTTAGACTGACTTGCTCAACCGGACATCAAAATAGCATAGACACTAATAGAAGATACGGCCAATGTAAATAAAATTCCTATTTTTAAATCACTTATTACAACTCCTTTATCATAAGGGATGATCCCCCAAGCAATTAAAGCTAAAGTGAATGAAAAAACTGGGGCTGCCACATAAATAAATAAATTAGCATAGTGAGGAATCACTAACTCTTTAGTAAATAGTTTTATACCATCAGCAAGAGGTTGTAGTAGCCCATATACACCTACTACATTGGGCCCTTTCCTAGCTTGCATATAACCTAAAACCTTCCGTTCAGCTAAAGTTAAATAAGCCACTGCTACAAGTAACGGAATAACTATTATTAAAATTTTAAAAATTATATTAATTGTTTCCATGATCATCAAGAAAATAAACTTTTTCATGAGGTCTGAAGTGGATACACATAAAGTCTCTGAGGTACCAACAGCGAAGAGGGGAACAACCCAACCATCTTATAGACCCATCTATAAAGTGGTGTCTCTAACTCCCAGCTTTGTTACCGGCTGATTAACCCTTCAGGTCTTTCCAGCATATAGTGTATTTATAATTTATGCTAATTACTTAGACAAAACGGCCCAACGTAAACCTTCCATTGCATCCGGTAACCAAGTGTGTAAGCCTAATTGTGCAGACTTACCAACTGCTCCAATAAATAAAAATAGACATATTAAAGTAATACTATCAGAAGGGGAGAGCCCCACTATATTAAATAAAGAGACAAAATCTAAGCACCCAAATTGATCCCAAATTGCCAACATGGCTAAGACAAATCCGATATCTCCCACTCGATTTACCAGCATGGCTTTTATCGCGGCCCTGTTCGCCTCAATTCTAGTCAACCAAAAATTTATTAATAAATAAGAGCATAATCCAACACCCTCCCAGCCAATAAAAAGTTGTGGATAATTATCACTAGTAACTAATAAAATCATAAAAAAAGTAAATAATGATAGATAAGACATAAATCGAGGTACATGGGGGTCACCCTCCATGTAGGCTGTTGAAAAAATATGAACGAGAGTAGAAACACTAGTAACCACAAGTAACATAGTGGCCGTAAGAGGGTCAAATTGCAAGCCAAAATCGGCAGTAACTAAATCTGAATCCAACCATCGCCATAATTTTATATATGTAGTTGAAAAATTTAATGTGGTTTCATAAAAAATTAGAACAGATAATGACAAACTTACAATCAAACAACTTGATGTAAGTATTCTAGCACCTAGTTTCCCTAGTGTTCTTCCAGTTATTAATGATAGGCTCGACCCCAGAAAGGGGAATAATAATATTAAGATATACAT